CAAATCGAAATGATTGAAGTTTTTCTATTTGGAATCGTCTTAGGTCTAATTCCTATTACTTTAACAGGATTATTTGTAACTGCATATTTACAATACAGGCGCGGTGATCAGTTGGACCTTTGATTGAGTAATGAGTAACATCTCTTTTTTTGATTGACCTCCTCCTTGTAGGAGGTCAAATTTCAGTTGCAATTATACTTTGTTTTGTTAAGTTATTTCATTGTAATTCGACATAACATAAACGGAATCACGCTCTGTAGGATTTGAACCTACGACATCGGGTTTTGGAGACCCGCGTTCTACCGAACTGAACTAAGAGCGCTTTCTTATATCCTATAAAAGTAGATACGATTGTAAAGTGTAAAGAAAAGGGTTTTTTTACCCCCGAGGGGTCTTGCGTACATGTACATATAGTATGTACAAACGAAAGATTATGTCCAAGATTTCCCGATCTTACTCAATGAATCCCTCGTAACTGTCCATAGCAGAAAGAATAGGTAGGGATGACAGGATTTGAACCTGTGACATTTTGTACCCAAAACAAACACGCTACCAAGCTGCGCTACATCCCTTTTAAAAATTGTTGTACAGTGTCATTGTATAAAATCCATGTCTTGTTTTCCACATCCTTCTTTTTTGTTCTACCTATCTATATAGGTAGAGAATGTTCTTGTCATTTCTTTTTAGGGGGAGCGGCAAAATTGAATCTGCTGGGTCATTGTACATATGCATTTTAGTTAGTAATTCCTAATTCTAATTTCATTTCAAGCAAAAACAAATGATCTTGAACTAAAATATCGGGTTATCTATGATCTATGTATTAGAATATCGAACTAGGACTATATATGTATTACAATATACAATACAAATAAAGAATGAAAATAAATAATAAAAAAATAGAAAATAAAAGAAGAAGGAGGATTTTCAATGCGAGATATAAAAACATATCTCTCAACGGCACCTGTGCTAACCACTCTATGGTTTGGGTCTTTAGCAGGTCTATTGATAGAAATTAATCGTTTATTTCCGGATGCCTTGTCATTCCCCTTTTTTTCATCCTGATTGAATTCTTGTATTGATCTGTGAAGAAATGAAGAAGATTTGAGATACAATTCTACGTAACATGACTCCAATTTCGCTTCCTTTTTCTTTCCTATCCTAAAAAAGAAGAAAGAGAAAGAGTGTATCGAACCTCAGTCAAAATACAGTGAATCTACGATAGAATTTGGGGGAAAAGAAATGGAAATGTGGATCCAGTCTAAGGGCGACGAAATTTTAACATAGAAAGGAGAAAATACTGAGATTAGGATAGGAATAATTCCTAGTTAGAAAAAATTGTATTAATTAATTATTATGATATTCTTAATATTCTTCTATTAATGAATATGAGAATATGACTCTTTTTCTTTATAGTTATAGTAATTAATAGTAATTTTCTAGTAATTCGAAAAAGAAAATATTTACAAATTCATTAAGAGTTAGTAACTTTTATTAATATAGTCTAGATATAGAATATAGATTCTTTTTTTTTTTATTTTTATTTGGTTCGGATCAAAAAGAAAATGAAGAGAGTTCTAAAGTGAAGTCGATCCAAAATGAAAAGGAGGTTCATGGCCAAGGGTAAAGATATCAGAATTCTAGTGATTTTGGAATGTACCTGTTGTGGTGTCAATAAAGAATCGCCGGGCATTTCTAGATATATTACTCAAAAGAATCGACACAATACACCCAATCGACTAGAATTGAGAAAATTTTGTCGCTATTGTCAAAAGTATACGATTCATGGGGAAATAAAGAAATAGGTGTAACGGAATGCGTGTGTGATTTTTCCAAGTAGCGGGAAGAGTAAGAACTTTACATCTTAACATATATAATACAAACCAAATCCTATTTTGGTCGAATCTTAAATGAATAAGAAAAAAAAAGAGAATTCTATTTTCTATATTCTTTTATATAGAAGGAATAAACAAACAAGGAATAAGCAAACCATGGATAAATCCAAACAACCTTTTCGTAAATCCAAGCGATCTTTTCGTAGGCGTTTACCCCCAATCGGATCGGGGGATCGAATCGATTATAGAAACATGAGTTTAATTAGTCGATTTCTTAGTGAACAAGGAAAAATCTTATCTAGACGGACGAATAGGTTGACCTTGAAACAACAACGATTAATTACTATTGCTATCAAACAAGCTCGTATTTTATCTTTGTTACCTTTTCGTAATAAGGAGAAACAATTGGAGAGAGTGGAGTCGATCCCTAGAACTACTGGTCCTAGAACCAAAAATAAATAGATATACTCCTCAAAACTCCAATCGGAACTCAAGCTCATATAAATGTTTTGCTCGAAAAAACTAAAATCCAGATTTGATTCTTGTATTATAAAAAAGGAAAAATGGGGAAGAAATCTTTTTTTCTTGAAAGATGTTCGTTTATTCCTACTACTAAAATCTTAATTTCTTTTTCTTCTATCTTCCCGGAGTCCATTCTCCGGGAAATCCTGTTTCAATCATTCTTGTTTCCTGTATAATAGATTCTATTAAAATTCTTTTATTCCTTTATTTGATTTGTATTTTTTTTTTCTTTTTGATTGATGATTTTATTTGAAATAATATCAAAACAATTCTTATTTGATAGGGCTATTTGCGCAAGTATTTTACGATTCAGAAGCAATTGTCTCTTGTACAGATTGTGGATAAAGAGGCTATAACTATAGAATAGCCGATCCTCACGAGTTACCGCATTTATCCGAGTGATCCACAAACGACGAAAATATCTCTTTTTCCTGCTCCTATCTCGATGAGAGGAAACCAAAGCTCTCATTCTTTGTTGAGTAGTCGTTCGAGTAAGTCTTGAATGAGCCCCTCTAAAGGTTGATGCAAATAAACGAATCTTTTTTCGACGTCTCCGAGCTGTATATCCTCGTTTAACTCTGGTCATTGAATCAAATGAAACTTTCTTGAATAACTAATTGATTTCTCTTCTTTCAGTCATCCTTTTCTTCCGGTCGATTAATAACAAAACGGATTCTTCCAATATATAAAATATAAATTCCAATGGCTTTTGCGACTATGACCTTCCCGACCACGATTTTTTCTTTCTTCAAGGTATCTCGCCTGGAAATAAGAAATTCGACTGCTACTATGCTACTAAATAAAAAAGAATAGTGGGTTTCCTCGTTTCTATGGCAACTTCTGAAACGGTGAGGTCCTCTCTATACACCGGAGCCTCTTCTTTCATTTCATCGAATTTGATTGTGAACTTGTATAGTTCACACTCTTTGGCTCTACCCATCCATTTTTCAATTAGAATTATTCTAATTATAAAGTAATAGTCCTTTTCACAAAAAAGCTATCCATACAGTGACGGCATTTAATTATGAAAGTTGGCTAGGTAGCTGACCCTGTTAGTCCGTTTTTTTAAGAAAAGGAATAGGAGCATAACCTTTTTCCTCCGCTTAATGGATAACTATTTGTTACCAATGGAGAACTCCTTCTCATCTCAAACGGAGTGATTGGATTTGCACCAATAGAAACCATAAATTCATAACATAATTAGGTAGATTATAGATCTTCATTCTTAGATACTAGTAAATTAAATTAAATGGCCGTCTTCCACTCTATCTATCCTAATTCATTGATAGTGGTCGTTGATACTGGAAAGATCTTTGCATTTCTTCAAACTACTGAACGAGTCGCACATACACCCTAGTACATGTTCCTCGACGCTGAGGACATCCTCGAAGAGCGGGAGATTTCGTGACATTTCTTATTGGCTGTCTTGCGTTTCTTATAAGTTGTTTAATGGTTGGCATGGCGTGTCTAGAGAATCTCATTCTAGATAGAATAGAGCGGGTTGGCTTAGATCGATCTTAACCTGATGATTATGAATGATTTCTATTCACACGGAAAATTCGAATTTTTAAACGGAATTCGTATATTTATATGGAATCCCTAGTATTTTCATTTTCGACCGCTACAAGATCAACGATGCCATGAGCTTGGGCTTCTGTTGCTGACATAAAAACATCCCTTTCCATATCTTCGGATATAACCCATAAAGGGTTGCCCGTTCTTTGTACATAAACTTTTGTGAGAGTTTCGCGAAGCTTCAATAGTTCTTCTGCTTCCAGGATAAAATCCCCAGCTTGTGCCTCGTAAAAAGAACTAGCAGGTTGGTGAATCATAACCCTGATGATATTGATATAACATCATGAATGGTTCTTCTATCTATATATCGCACGATTGGGTTAAAGTAAGGGGGAATCAAAATAAAAATAAAAAATAGAATTAAACAACCGTACGGGCATCTTTTGTACATTGCATACGGCTCTGCAATGGAATTTCTTCTTTTCGATAGAAGAAATTCTATCGAAAAGAAGAAAAAGAACCCATCCGATCCAAATCGTTAAATGATCCATTTACCACCCTTCCTTTCGTAGTAGTAAAAAAGATACTATGATGGTTCTGTTGCTTTATATGTTTATCTATTTATCTCGTCTGTGGTTTAGCAATCCCAAAGTTTCTTTTTGATATGATCCAAGAAGGAGAAAATGATTTTTTCATTTTTTTGACTCTTTCTCTCATAACATAAAAATAAGAAAGAGACTTCTGGTGTGGAAGAATAATGGTTTGTGACGCTGAAATTGACTCTTGCTTGACACAGAAAATCAACTTGGGAATAACCCTTCTTTCATACTACTATCTCGATACAAAATCTCATGTTAGAAAAAAAAAACAATAATGGTTTGTTCATATCGAACTTGAAGTGCCATGCTATTATTACTTATTCTTTATTTGATTAATATTCGATACAGCGAAGGCATAGTATTCTTTTTTTCTCAAATAAAAAAACTCATTGGCGCCAAGCGTGAGGGAATGCTAGACGTTTGGTAATTTCTCCTCCGACCAGAATGAAAGATCCCATTGAAGCGGCTAATCCCATACACACTGTATGTACATCCGGTGACACAAATTGCATAGTATCATAAATGGCTATTC